AGTCCATCATGCAATCAACAGAATTGATCTTATTGAGAAATCGATGTCTTACTCCATGGATTCGAGGGAACAAGAGAACAATAGCCTGACAAATATTTTGTTCGGTCCGATTCAGGTGCCAATTCAGGTACCAAATAGAACCCATCATTGGTTTGATCATTGATAAGGTGAATACCCAGGCCCTTCAATGCTAGGCATAATGAGGATAAGGACCTCAAAATAACCTCTTTTCGTCCTATGAACTTTAAGGTGTATGAAGTATCATATTTGACTCTTGGGGCGGATTGATAGAGACTCCATTTAACTTAGGTTGATCTAGGCCGGAGGCAGACCTACGTCAGGGTAACCCTTCTTTGAAACACTTTGGTATTGCTCCCGGATCAGAATTCAAATAATGAATCCGAGCACATGGAGCCATCTCGTTATCTTCCTGTCAAGAAAAAATATGGTAGACTAGCCGATCTTTTTATCAGTTAATGAAAGAGCCCAATGCAAAAAAAAACGCATGTTGGGTCTTTGAAACAGTTCGAATCATTTCGATAATAATAAGTTTGATCTGTTTTACCGAGAAGGTCTACGGTTCGAGTCCGTATAGCCCTATACATTTTTGTATTCATTTCCTAATTAGTGCGTGTGACCGGCCGGTTGATTGTTCCATAGAAATGGAATCATTCCCACAGGATCACGGAGATCCCTCGGGGCTTGAAAACAATAATTTATTCCAATGGATCCAATCGGATCGGTATTTTCAAATCTCGGATAAACAAACCCATTCTTCTTCATTAATCTTCGTCTGTGAATGACATACGGCCTTTTTCCTCTTTTATTTGTCCATGATCCAAGATTTAGTGATACACCTTTGCTTTGGTATACCCAAGTCAATTTATGAAGTCAAAATCATAACATGAGCCTGGCTCAAGAAAAACTCCAACCTGACCCAACCAAATCAAATCCAAATTCAATCTAATAGTAAGTCACATTATCTAGAACCTATTCTTGTTCTTGTATTTGTAGAAAAGCCAGAGTTTCAAAAACGAAGCTCTTTGGTAAGTTTCATTGTACAATAGGCTTTTCTTTGTATAACCGGCTTAGCAAAGCAAGTCGTCATTTTTCTGTACAATACTTAAACTTATAACTTCTTTTTTTTTATTCCAATTTACCCAATCCAATTTGTTCATCATTCCAATTCTACCAATGCAGACTTTATCTAAAAAGATTAGGGCCCATTTGAACTTGGATGAGTTAGGAATCCCCCGACGTATCGCCTTTTGGCAGAACAACAATCCCAATTCATTGTTTTAGAGACAATGAATTGGTCCTAAATGTATCAACGCACCCTCTTCTATTTCTATGTTCTATGAGTTGGTTTTGGGATGGGGAGATTTTGTCTATCGAATCGTTCGACAACGCATGATTCCATTCGAAGTATCTTCTGTAAATCATTTACGATTCAGCCGACTCTACCATTAAACTATGCCCCATTTTGTAGGTTTGCTTCAAAAGAAACATTTTTTGTTGTCACGAAACCTAACTCGTTGGTTGGTCCTGCTAGGTGTTATTATTACATTAAATAAATAAGTATTTCGAGTCATTCCAAATCACGATCTTTAGTCCTAGAAATGGGTCTGAAATGATTCTTTCAAGACTTCTAACTCGGGGGTAAAGCCGGGGCCGGGGTAGTACAGGTCCAAAGTTTCCTAATTTGGGTATAGGAACCCACGAGTTTTTATATGGAAGGGTTCTTCACAATTCAATGGATTGAATCAAATCAATTAAGTATAAATCTGGGACAGGGAGAGAGAATCGAATCGGTCGATGCATTCCGTTTTCGTATCCGTATCAAATCAATAGAAACAATAATCCTCTATCCGGATCTTAATGAAAAGAATACACCAACACAGCCACGTAGAATATACCATAAATCCCGAGATGGAAATTCCTAGAAATTCTATTACATCTGACTACTGACTATATTCTAAATCACTAAGAAAAAAAAAAAAGAGAGAGAGAGAAAAAATGGGCCAGACCTCCTCTTTGGCTCTATTATATTAATAGAATATTGAAATTCTTTATGTTTAATCTTATTTGAATAATATTGTTTGAATATTATTTCACTTTCAATTCATATTATTTAAAATATTCTTTCAAAAAAATTCCTTAATTCCTTTTTTTGTTTGATAGAAAACCCGAGGCAAGGTAGGAGAGAGTTTGATTTGTATAATAGCATTATATGTCTACACCATATCTAAATAGAATCGAAGTAAGTGTAAGTGGGATTCCATTGGATGAATCTTGAGACGATACATGACCCACAACAAGTAAACAAACGAAACTATGTGGTTTGATCAAAATTGTTGTTTCGACTAATGTAGTTATGGATGAATTGAGAATTCCAATTTGAATCAACTAATTCGGTATATTCCACATTAATAGGAGTGCTTCTATGTTTCTGCTTCACGAATATGATATTTTCTGGGCATTTCTAATAATATCAAGTGTT